AAGACATCTATTGGTCAAAACGAATCTATTCATTATCGAGTTATTCTCTATATAATATATATATAGATATATAGATATAGACTAGATAATATATATATAGTAGTAGATAAAAGATATGCAAAAATCGTACAAAATCTTACTAGAAAAATATAATTTAATTTTTTTTTCAATAAAAGTTTATATATATACATATATATACATAGAATATTCGTAAGAAAGACTCGTTTTATTGATTCGTATCTTTATTTTGTGTTCTTTATGATTCACATCTATATCTATAGAATCCGCTGTTGTACTATAGAAATTTGATTTGGTGAGACAAAGAATCTAAAAAAGACCTTCCCTTTTGAGCTCTGTCCTTTTTTTTTTTTCTACATTTCTTTCATTTATATTTATACAGAATAAAATACACCCAAGGATTTAAGAACCCTTTAAAAACCCATTGCCTAATGAAAACTTTAATTTTATATTAATTGGTCAAACTTGAATAAAGAATATTTCCAAATTCCATTTTAAAATTCGAATCAAACTAGTAATTAAAGTAATTAATTTATTAAAAGATACACGTTATTTTAAGAAAAATCTTAGTTAATAACTAAATTCGCTTTTTATGAGCAAGTTGGTCATATCATTTGCCCAATTGTAACTTCTTTATTTTAATATTTAAAGTATTTTGGAAAGACCCAGATAATATATAAAATTCGAAAAATATCTTTAAGTTAGTACATCTCTTGATTTTTTTATTGACCCTTTTTGTTTTGAAATTGAAAGGGGGTAGGATCCGGTAAATCGGAAACAATAAATTAAGAATAAAAACTTTTTTATGGAACAGACATATCAATATGCGTGGATAATTCCTTTCCTTCCACTTCCAATTCCTATGTTAATAGGAGCGGGACTTCTTCTTTTTCCGTCGGCAACAAAAAGTCTTCGCCGTATGTGGGCTTTTCAAAGTGTTTTTTTGTTAAGTATAGTCATGCTTTTTTCGATCAATCTGTCTATTCAGCAAATAAATGGCAGTTCTATCTATCAATATGTATGGTCTTGGATCATCAATAATGATTTTTCTTTAGAATTCGGTTACTTGATCGACCCGCTTACTTCTATTATGTCAATATTGATTACTACTATTGGAATTATGGTTCTTATTTATAGTGATAATTATATGTCTTATGATCAAGGATATTTGAGATTTTTTGCTTATATGAGTTTTTTCAGTACTTCTATGTTAGGATTAGTTACTAGTTCTAATTTGATACAAATTTATATTTTTTGGGAATTGGTAGGAATGTGTTCATATCTATTAATAGGGTTTTGGTTCACACGGCCTGTTGCTACAAATGCTTGCCAAAAGGCATTTGTAACTAATCGTGTTGGGGATTTTGGTTTATTATTAGGAATTTTAGGTTTTTATTGGATAACAGGGAGTTTCGAATTTCGAGATTTATTCAAAATATTCAATAACTTGATTTCTAATAATCATAATGAAGTCAATTTTTTATTTGTTACTTTCTGTGCCGTTCTATTATTTGCCGGTGCAGTTGCTAAATCTGCACAATTTCCCCTTCATGTATGGTTACCGGATGCCATGGAGGGACCTACTCCTATTTCGGCTCTTATACATGCTGCTACTATGGTAGCTGCGGGCATTTTTCTTGTAGCTCGGCTTATTCCTCTTTTCATAGTCATCCCTCATATAATGAATTTCATCTCTTTGATAGGAGTAATAACAATATTATTCGGAGCAACTTTTGCCCTTGCTCAAAAAGACATTAAGAGAGGTTTAGCCTATTCCACAATGTCTCAATTGGGTTATATGATGTTAGCTCTAGGTATGGGGTCTTATCGAAGTGCTTTATTTCATTTGATTACTCATGCTTATTCGAAAGCATTATTATTTTTAGGATCTGGATCCGTTATTCATTCAATGGAAACTCTTGTTGGATATTCTCCAAATAAAAGTCAGAATATGGTTTTTATGGGGGGTTTAACAAAGCATGTACCAATTACCAAAATCGCTTTTTTATTAGGTACACTTTCTCTTTGTGGTATTCCGCCTCTTGCTTGTTTTTGGTCCAAAGATGAAATTATTAATGATACTTGGTTGTATTCACCCATTTTCGCAATAATAGCTTGGTTTACAGCGGGATTAACCGCATTTTATATGTTTCGAATCTATTTACTTACTTTTGAAGGACATTTAAATGTTCATTTTAAAAATTATAGTGGCAAAAAGAATACCCCCTTCTATTCAATATCTCTATGGGGTAAAGAAGATTCAAAAAAAATTAACAAAAATTTTAGTTTATTAACGTTATTAACAATGAAAAATCATAAGATTTTTTCTTTTTTTTCAAAAAAAACGTATCGAATTGATCAGAATGCAAGAAACATCACACAACCTTTTATTACTATTACCAGTTTTGGAAATAAGAAGTTTTTTTCGTATCCTTATGAATCGGATAATACTATGTTATTTCCTATACTTGTATTGGTTCTA